TAATTTAGCTTTGAAATATTAGTATTGAGGTTATTTAGCCTTTTTTTAATACTAAATTTTAGGCTTTGTGTAAGGCGAGTTTAATATTTGTTTATGTATTATATATAATATGTGATGGCATAAGTCAGCCCCTTTTGTAATTTGTTGACTTTGATACACTTGGCGGATCTTCCTTGGTTTCGGGGTTTGACAAGGATACAGGATTTGTTACGTGTAAGGGGGTAAGGGGGTTTGTCGCGCAAAAACGGGGGGCATATAGTATAAGGGTGAGATAGATAAGAATGTCTTATGCACTTGAGATAAACGTATGTAATTCTTAAGTTATGTCATTCAATCATTAACCTATATTACCTGAAATCATAAATGTTCCACCTTAATCGTACAGTTGGAGTGCATTCTGAGATGTATGGGAAAGTAAACCGGAAAGAGGTACGTTATGCATATAAAAGAACGCCCGGCATGGTGGGTAACGAGACATATGTACTACACCATCAAATATGCCAGTATAAATAATGATTTGGGGAATAAATAATATTATGACCCTGAAATAGGAACCAGATGCCAGTAATAGTTCACTAAGTGTTACCCTCACAATTATTGTCCCTGACCCTATCATGGATAATTATCCTTTATATAAACTGGTTGGTGGTTTCTTACTACATATATATTACTCAGGAAATTAGGGTAAGATCGGGCAAGGAGATGTTGTGAACGATTTTAACGGGATTAATCGATTACTCAGCTTTAAAAAAGAGTATGGGAGACTTAACTACCTATGCTATTTAACATGACATATTAATGTACTTGCTTTATGGTCTAAATAATTCATTGGTGATATTACATATATGTACTATTACATTAATGTAATATTATGCATAATATGTACTATACCATAACCGCATGCAGAAAATAGTTTAATTTAGAATTCTGGCTTTGGGAGCCAGGGGTGAGAGTTAGAATCTCTTTTTTCTGGCGCTAGGGGGGATTTTAACCTCCGATCTTCGGATTACAAGACCGATGCTTTTAAGCTAAGCTACTAGGGCAAGCTCATTCCAGGGCTTTATTTTCTAGTCACCCGGCTAGTGGGATCAGGATGAGAAATAAAGCAAAATAAAGGACGGACGCGATTTGTCCAATAATAATGAATGGATGTTCGACGGGTATTCCTCCAATTCAGGTTAAAATGGCCATATCTGCAACTAGGGCTCAAAATAAGAATTGGGTGATTGGCCGGAATGTAAGTCCTCGTTGTTTAGATGTGTGGAGGATTGGGACAACTATCAGGACCAGGATAGAAAATAGAAGTGCTAGTACTCCGCCCAATTTATTTGGGATTGATCGTAGGATGGCATAGGCAAATAAAAAGTATCACTCGGGCTTGATGTGAGGGGGTGTGACTAGGGGGTTGGCGGGGGTAAAATTTTCCGGGTCTCCTAGGAGGTTTGGGGAGAATAGTGCTAGAGATGTAAGTGCTAGTAGTATAACTACGAAGCCTAGGAGGTCTTTATAAGAGAAATAGGGGTGAAAGGAGATTTTGTCTGCGTCGGAGTTTAGACCTGCCGGGTTGTTGGAGCCTGTTTCGTGGAGGAAGAGTAGGTGCAGAACGGTTACTGCGGCAACGATAAAGGGGAATAAGAAGTGGAAGGCAAAGAATCGTGTTAGGGTTGCATTATCTACTGAAAATCCGCCTCAGATTCATTGGACTAGCATATCTCCTATGTAGGGGACGGCTGAAAGAAGGTTTGTAATTACTGTGGCGCCTCAGAAAGATATTTGGCCTCAGGGTAAGACATAGCCTACAAAGGCTGTTATTATTACTAGCAGAAATAGTACAACTCCAATATTTCAGGTTTCTTTGTAGAGATAAGATCCGTAGTAGAGGCCTCGGGCAATGTGAAGGTAGAGGCAGATGAAGAAGAAGGATGCTCCGTTGGCGTGTATATTTCGGATAAGTCATCCGTAATTTACGTCTCGACAAATGTGGGCCACTGAAGAGAAGGCTGTGGAGATGTCAGAGGTGTAGTGTATTGCTAGGAATAGTCCTGTTAGGATTTGGGTAATTAAGCAGAGTCCTAGTAGTGAGCCAAAATTTCATCATACTGAGATGTTTGATGGGGCTGGAAGGTCAACTAGTGCGTCGTTAGCAATTTTAATTAGAGGGTGGGTTTTTCGTAGGCTTGCCATTAGGGGTTCTTATAGTTGAATAACAACGGTGGTTCTTCAAGTCACTGGTCTCGGTTAGAATCCGGGTGAGAATTATGACTTATCTTGTATCTTTACTATTAATAGCTTTAATCGTGGGGCTGGTTGCTGTAGCTTCAAATCCTGCGCCTTATTTTGCTGCTCTTGGTTTGGTAATAGCAGCGGGGGTTGGGTGTGGGGTGTTGGTTAGTCACGGGGGGTCTTTTCTGTCTCTGGTTCTTTTTTTAATTTACTTAGGAGGAATGCTTGTAGTGTTTGCTTACTCAGCAGCTTTAGCCGCTGAGCCTTTCCCTGAGGCTTGGGGGGGTCGGTCTGTGGTGGGTTATGTTTTAGTTTATTTGCTTGGGGTTGGGGTTATGGTTGGGGTGTTTTGGGAGAATTGGTATGAAGGGTCTTGGGTAGTTGTTGATGGGTTGAAAGAGTTTACTGTGCTGCGGGGGGATATTAGTGGGGTGGCTGAGATGTACTCGTCCGGGGGTGGGATATTAGTTATTTGTGCGTGGGTTTTACTTTTAACTTTATTTGTAGTGTTGGAGTTGACTCGGGGGCTAAGTCGGGGGACTCTTCGGGCGGTTTAGAGGGTGGCAAGTAGAACAGCGAGGGTTATGGTTAGTAAGAATATTGTTAGATAGGTCTTGATTATTCCTCGTTGGGTATCACTGATGGTTTTGGCCATTTTGATTTGGGCTGAAGACGCTCCTTTTGGGCCAGTGGCTTCAAATCATGTTTGGTCTACTATTTGGGTGGCAGCTAGTTGGCCAAATGTGAGGTTAAGTTTGGGTAAGAGTCGGTGGACTACTGGAGGAAAATACCCTAGCATGTTTGAAAAATGGTGTGTTTGGGTGGTTGGGTTGGTTTTATATTGTTTGTTTGTGAGTGCAGTGAGTTCTATGGCTGTTAGTAGCCCAATGATTGTTACTGCCAGGGCGGCTGTTTTAAGGGCTAGGGGTATAGATATAATTGGTGATTTGGAGGGGAGGAAGTTGGAGGTAATGATAAGCCCTGCGATGATGCTTCCTCAGGCAAGTCGTTTGATTGGGTTAATTACTGATGGGTTGTTTTCGTTGATGGGGGAGAGGGGTGGGAATCGAGGGGTTCCTATAGATACAAAGAAGATGACCCGGAAGCTGTAAACAGCGGTAAAAGAGGTGGCGATTAGGGTAAGAACTAGGGCTCAGGCGTTTAGGTAAGAGGTGTTTAGGGCTTCAATGATGGCGTCTTTTGAAAAGAATCCGGCTAGAAAGGGGGTGCCTGTAAGTGCGAGGCTTCCAACTGTTAGGCAGGTCGAGGTAAATGGTAGGAGATTTTGCAGTCCTCCTATTTTTCGGATATCTTGTTCGTCATTAAGGCTGTGGATAATTGAACCGGAGCAGAGGAATAGTATAGCTTTAAAGAAGGCGTGTGTACAGATATGAAGGAATGCTAGTTGTGGTTGGTTTAGTCCGATTGTAACTATTATTAATCCAAGCTGGCTTGATGTTGAAAAAGCTACGATTTTTTTGATGTCGTTTTGGGTTAGGGCGCAGGCGGCAGTAAATAGGGTAGTTAGGGCCCCAAGGCATAGGCAGGTTGTTAGGGCAAGTTGGTTGTTTTCCATAATTGGGTGTAGGCGGATGAGAAGAAAGATTCCGGCTACGACTATTGTGCTAGAGTGGAGTAGGGCAGAGACTGGTGTAGGGCCTTCCATGGCTGCTGGGAGCCATGGGTGGAGTCCAAATTGGGCAGATTTACCAGTTGCTGCTAGGATGAGGCCAATTAGGGGGAGGGTTATGTTAAAGTCTTTGGACAAAAGGAAGATCTGTTGGATTTCTCAGGAGTTTAGGTTTATTGCGAGTCAGGCTATGCTTATGATTAGTCCGATATCGCCTACACGGTTGTAGATTACGGCTTGTAGGGCTGCTGTGTTAGCATCGGCTCGCCCGAATCATCACCCGATGAGGAGGAAAGATATAATTCCGACACCTTCTCAGCCGATAAACAGTTGGAATATATTGTTGGCTGTAACTAAGATGATCATGGCTACTAAGAATATTAGTAAATATTTAAAGAAGCGATTTATATATGGGTCGGTGTGTATATATCAAGAGGCAAATTCGAGGATTGATCAAGTTACGTAGAGGGCAATAGGGATAAAAATGAGGGAGTAGTGGTCAAATTTAAAGCTGATATTGATGTCAAATGTTGTGGTGTTTATTCATTGTCAGTTTGTAATGATAGTTTCAGTCCCTTGGTCAAGAAACATTATTAGGGGTAGGAGGCTGATGAAGAATGCGGAACTTACGGCGGTTTTGACGTGGGAGGTTGCTCATTTTGGGTTTCGTGGGTTGGGGTTTAGTGAGGTAAGTAGGGGATAAATCAGGATAACAATGACTAGTATTAATGAGGATGACAAAATCAGGGGTGTTGGATGCATAGCTTCCACTTGGATTTGCACCAAGAGTTTTTGGTTCCTAAGACCAATGGATGAGCTGTTATCCTTTAGAAGCACGAGAGAGCCACGGAGTTTAACCGTGGGGTGTAAGTATTAGCAGTGCTTATTGCCTCGGGCCTTTCTCTGTGAGTAAGAGGATTTTAACCTCTATCTTTAGAATCACAATCTGATGTTTTGAATTAAACTATACTTACTAGGAGCATCAGCCTCATATAATTTCCGGTTTTGTTACTAAGAGTAGGACTGGAATTAGGTGTAGTGTCATAAGGAGGTGTTCTCGGGTATGAAATGGGGGTAGTCCCATGATGTGGTTGGGGGCTGGGCCTCGTTGTGAGGCCAGGAATAGGTAAAGAGAGTAGCCGGCTGTGATGAGGGTTCCCATTCCTGTGAGAATAATGGTTAGTGGGGATCAGTTAAAAAGGGTGGAGATGATTATAATTTCTCCTATGAGGTTGGGAAGGGGGGGTAGTGCTAGGTTGGCTAAGTTGGCAATGAATCATCAAACTGCTGTTAAGGGGAAGATTACTTGTAAACCTCGTGCAAGGATTATGGTTCGGCTGTGGGTTCGTTCATAAGCAGTATTGGCTAGGCAAAATAATGCGGAGGATACAAGGCCGTGGGCGATTATTAAAATAATTGCTCCTGTGAATCCTCATGGGGTTTGGATGAGAATGCCTCCTGCGACCAGGCCTATGTGGCTTACTGAGGAGTAAGCAATGAGCGATTTTAGGTCTGTTTGGCGCAGGCAAATAGAGCCGGTTATGATGATGCCCCATAAGGCTAAAATGATAAAGGGATAGGCCAGTTGTTTAGAGAGGGGATCAAGTATTACCATCATCCGCATTATGCCGTAGCCTCCAAGCTTAAGAAGCACTGCGGCTAGTACTATTGAGCCGGCCACTGGAGCCTCTACGTGCGCTTTGGGTAGTCAGAGGTGAACTCCATACAGGGGTATTTTGACCAGAAATGCGATTAGGCATCCGGCTCATCAGATTTTGTGGCCTCACGAGGTTAGGGCTAGGGGTTGGGAGTGTTGGAGAATTAGTAGAGATAGAGTCCCGGTTGATTGTTGAAGGAGGAGGAGAGCGACTAATAGGGGTAAAGAGCCTGCTAGTGTATAGAATAAAAAGTAGGTTCCTGCATTTAGGCGCTCAGTTTGGTTTCCTCAGCGGGTAATAATAATGAGGGTAGGGATGAGTGTGGCTTCAAACATAATATAAAATATGATGATCTCGGTGGCACTGAATGCCAGGATTAGGAAGGTTTGGAGGGAGGTTAAAAGGGTAATATAAAGGCGTTGGCGTACAATAGGCTCTGGCGTGATGTGGTTTTGGCTGGCTAAAATTATTAAGGGAAGTAGTCAACAGGTTAGAACAAGGAGGGGGGTGGATAGGGGGTCTGTGGCTAAATAAAGGTTGGAGGTAGTTCATCCAACTTCTGACGTTCATTTTAGTCAAGTAAGGCTAACTAGGGCGATTAGTAGTCCGTGTGCGGTTGTTGTTGGCCATAATCATTTGGGTGATGTTAGTCAAATTGTTGGAAATAGCATGATTGTTGGAATTAGTACTTTTAGCATTGTAATAGGTTTAGGTTTTGTAGGCGGTCAGTTCCGTGGGTGCGGGCTGTGGCAACTAAAAGTGCTAGGCCTGCACTTGCTTCACAGGCGGAGAATGCTAGGAGGAGTATAGGTGCTGTGGAGAATCCTAGGGATTCAAATTGTAGAGCTCAGAGGGCGAGTGCAATAAATAAGGATAGTATTATTCCCTCTAGGCATAATAGGGCTGAGAGCAGATGGGTGCGATGAAATGCAAGACCCATGAGCCCTAAGATGAATGCTGAGGTGAAGCTAAAGTGAACGGGTGTCATAAGGGGGTCGTGGGTTTTAACCACGGTTTTCTGAGCCGAAATCAGAGGTCTTATTTTGGACTAACCCTCTATTCTGCTCACTCTAGGCCTCCTTGTGTTCATTCGTAGATTAGGCCTAGGGTTAATAAGATAAGGACTGCTGTTGCTCAGAAGAAAGTTTCTGTGGGGTTATAGAGTTGGTCGCCCCAGGGTAGGGGGAGGAGGAGGGCAATTTCTAGGTCAAACAATAGGAATAGAATAGCGATTAAAAAAAATCGGATGGAGAATGGGAGTCGGGCGGATCCAAGGGGGTCAAAACCGCATTCGTAGGGTGATAGTTTTTCTGCGTCCGGGTTTATTTGAGGGAGTCAAAAGGATACAACCGCTAAAATAAATGATAGGGCAACTGTAATAGCTAAGATAGAGGTAACTAAGTTCATTATCTTTCCTTGGGTTTCAACCAAGACGGGGTGATTGGAAGTCACTCGTACTAGCATTAATACTAGAAAGATTATGAGCCTCATCAGTAGATGGATACGTATAAGAACAGTCATACTACGTCAACAAAATGTCAGTATCATGCGGCGGCTTCAAAGCCAAAGTGGTGTTCGGATGTAAAGTGGTATTGAATTTGACGTAAAAAGCAGACGGCTAAAAAGGAGGATCCGATGATAACATGGAGGCCGTGGAATCCTGTGGCTACGAAGAATGTTGACCCATAGACTCCGTCTGCAATTGTGAAGGGCGCTTCATAGTATTCTATGGCTTGAAGGGCTGTGAAATAAAGCCCCAGTAGAATAGTAAGTGCAAGGGCTTGGATGGCTTGTTTTCGTTCCCCTTCTATGAGGCTGTGGTGGGCCCATGTTACTGTAACTCCTGATGCCAGGAGTACGGCTGTGTTAAGTAGGGGGACCTCAAAGGGGTCTAAGGGGGTGATTCCCGCTGGAGGTCAACATCCTCCAAGTTCTGGGGTGGGTGCTAAACTTGAGTGATAGAAGGCTCAGAAGAACCCCAGGAAGAAGAAGACTTCGGATGTGATAAAGAGAATTATTCCATACCGTAGGCCTTTTTGGACGGGGGGTGTATGGTGGCCTTGGAAGGTCCCTTCTCGAATAATATCTCGTCATCATTGGTATATAGTTAAAAGAAGTAAAATTAGTCCGAGGGTTATTAAGGTGGTTGAGTGGAAGTGGAACCAGATCGCTAGGCCAGAGGTCATTAGGAGAGCTCCGATTGCGCCGGTTAGGGGTCATGGGCTTGGATCAACCATGTGGTATGCATGTGCTTGGTGGGCCATTAAACGTTCTCTTGTAAGTAAAGGCTTAGGAGTAGAACAAACACGTAGGCTTGAATTATTGCGACTGCTACTTCTAGAAGGGTCAAGAGGAAAAGAACTGCGGCTGTTAGGATTGCTACAGTGGGTATTATTGGAAGAAGGACATATACGGCCGTAGCAATAAGTTGAATTAGTAAATGCCCGGCAGTTAGGTTAGCTGTTAGTCGTACGCCTAGGGCTAAGGGCCGAATAAATAGGCTAATAGTTTCGATGATGATTAGCACGGGGATCAGTGGGATAGGGGTTCCTTCTGGGAGGAGATGTCCTAGGGCAACTGTTGGTTGATTTCGTATCCCGATAATGACTGTTGCAAGTCATAGCGGGACAGCAAGTCCTATGTTCAGGGACAGTTGAGTAGTTGGGGTGAAGGTGTATGGTAGGAGCCCTAATATATTAATGGTAATTAGGAATACTATTAGTGAGGCTAATAAAAGGGCTCATTTGTGGCCGCCTGTATTGAGGGGCAGTATAAGTTGGTTAGTAAAGCGGTTAATTAGTCATCCTTGAATTGTGGTAAGGCGGTTGTTTACTCAGCGGGAGGAAGGAGAGGGGAAAAGTACTCAGGGTAGTGTAATTGCAATCGCAATTAGGGGGATTCCCAGATATGATGGGCTTGCAAATTGATCGAAGAAGCTTATTGCCATGGTCAGTCTCAGGGTTCGGTATTGTGCTTTTCAGTGCTTAGGGGGGTGGGTTCGTTTGGTGTGATGTGGCCTATTACTTTGGCTGGGATGATAGTAAGGAAAATTACTCATGAAAATACTAAAATTGCAAATCAGGGGGCTGGATTTAATTGAGGCATTTCACTAGAGGTGGTTGGGAGGCACCAATCTTTGGCTTAAAAGGCCAATGCTGTTACCCTGGTTTAGCTTCCTAGTGAGGCGTCTTCTAGCATGAGTGCGGATCAGTTTTCAAAGTGTGTTAGGGGAACTGCTTCAACTACAATAGGTATAAAGCTGTGGTTTGCCCCGCAGATCTCTGAGCATTGTCCATAAAATACTCCGGGACGGGCGGCAATAAAAGCGGTTTGGTTAAGGCGTCCTGGGACTGCGTCCATTTTTACTCCTAGGGAGGGGACAGCTCAGGAGTGTAGGACGTCTTCAGCGGAGACGAGAACACGAATTGGGGATTCTATAGGGATTACCATTCGATGGTCTGTTTCTAGAAGTCGGAACTGTCCGGGGGAGAGGTCTTGGGTGGGGACTATATAGGAGTCAAAGCCCAGGCTCTCGAAGTCAGTATACTCATAGCTTCAGTACCATTGGTGTCCTATGGCTTTAATTGTTAGGTGGGGATCATTAATCTCGTCTATAAGATACAGAATTCGTAATGAGGGGAGAGCAATTAAAATGAGAATTACAGCTGGAAGCACTGTTCATACAATTTCGATTTCTTGTGAATCTAAAATATATTTGTTAGTAAGTTTTGTTGAGACTATTGCAACAATAATATAAAGTACTAGAGTACTAATTAAAAATACAATTATTAGGGCATGGTCATGAAAGTGAAGAAGTTCTTCTATTACGGGTGACGCCGCGTCTTGGAATCCTAATTGTGAGGGATGTGCCATTAAGCTGAGAGCTTAAGACATGCAGGGGTTTAACCTACTATTTCACCTTGACAAAGTGATGTAATTTACAAGTTTACTAATGTCTTATAAGGAAGTGGCAGAGTGGTTATGTGGCTGGCTTGAAACCAGTTTATGGGGGTTCAATTCCTCCCTTCCTCGGTTAACATGATTTAACTTGAACGAATGCTGGTTCTTCAAATGTGTGGTATGGTGGAGGGCAGCCGTGGAGTCATTCTACATTTGTTGTGGTTAATTCAACAGACAGTACTTCTCGTTTAGCGGCAAAGGCCTCTCATAGAATAAACAAGAATATAATAACTGCTACGAGTGAAATTAGTGATCCAATAGAGGACACTGTGTTTCATAATGCGTAGGCATCTGGGTAGTCTGAGTATCGTCGTGGCATTCCTGCTAGGCCTAGGAAGTGTTGTGGGAAGAATGTAAGATTGACTCCTACAAATATTACTGCGAAGTGAATTTTTGTTCAGGTGCTGTGAAGTGTAAACCCGGTAAATAGGGGGAATCAGTGGACAAACCCTGCCATGATAGCAAATACAGCCCCTATTGAAAGGACATAGTGGAAGTGGGCAACCACGTAGTATGTGTCGTGAAGGACAATGTCGAGAGATGAATTGGATAATACAATTCCCGTTAATCCTCCAACTGTAAATAGGAAAATAAAGCCCAAGGCTCATAGTATTGGTGTCTCTCATTTAATTGAGCCTCCGTGGAGGGTTGCAAGTCAGCTGAAGACTTTGACGCCGGTGGGAATGGCAATAATTATTGTTGCAGACGTAAAGTATGCTCGTGTGTCCACATCTATTCCGACTGTAAATATGTGATGGGCTCAGACAATGAACCCTAAAAGGCCGATGGCTATCATTGCTCATACTATTCCCATGTAACCAAAGGGCTCTTTTTTGCCGGCATAATATGCCACAACATGTGAGATAATCCCAAACCCTGGTAAAATAAGAATATAAACTTCGGGGTGGCCAAAGAATCAGAACAGGTGTTGATAAAGAATGGGGTCTCCACCCCCCGCAGGGTCAAAGAATGTTGTGTTGAGGTTTCGGTCTGTTAATAGTATTGTAATTCCGGCGGCAAGTACTGGCAGGGACAGCAGGAGGAGGACAGCTGTGATGAGTACGGCCCATACGAATAAGGGTGTTTGGTATTGAGAGATGGCTGGGGGTTTTATATTAATTGTTGTAGTAATGAAGTTGATGGCGCCTAAAATTGATGATACACCGGCCAGGTGGAGGGAAAAGATGGTTAGGTCTACTGATGCGCCTGCGTGGGCCAGGTTCCCGGCGAGTGGGGGATAAACAGTTCATCCTGTCCCGGCCCCAGCCTCTACGCCGGATGAGGCCAGCAGTAGGAGGAAGGAGGGGGGTAGAAGTCAAAAGCTTATGTTATTTATTCGAGGGAATGCCATATCTGGGGCCCCAATCATTAGGGGGACTAGTCAGTTGCCAAAACCTCCGATGAGAATTGGCATTACTATAAAGAAGATTATAACAAAGGCATGTGCGGTAACGATAACGTTATAGATCTGATCGTCGCCGAGAAGGGATCCGGGTTGGTTTAGCTCAGCTCGGATTAGTAGGCTGAGAGCGGTTCCAACTATTCCGGCTCAGGCACCAAATACAAGATATAGGGTGCCAATATCTTTGTGGTTAGTAGAGAAGAATCAGCGTGTGATTGCCACAGGTAGGATGGCCGAAATAGGTGGTGGGTTGTAGCCCCAAAGATAGAGGTTTAAGTCCTCTTCCTATCAGAGCCTCGTGGTGAAGACCACATTAGATTGCAAATCCAAAGACGCAGATTAACATCTGCCGGGGCTTTCCCGCCTTACTCCGCTAACGGCGGGAAAGGTAGATGAATGCTCGCTGGCTTGAGCGCTTAGCTGTTAACTAAGAGTTTGTAGGATCGAGGCCTTCTCATCTAGAAAAGCTTTAGCTTAATTAAAGTGTCTGATTTGCATTTAGAAGATGTAGGATAAAGTCCTGCAAGTTTTAGTCAGGGGCTAGGAGATTTTCACTCCTACTTAGAGCTTTGAAGGCTCTTGGTCTAATATTATCCTAAGCTCCTAGGTAGATAACGCTAGGATTGCGGGGGTGAGGGGTAGTAGCCCCAGGGTTGTGGTTATAGTTAGGGCCAAGGCGAGTGTTGATTGGGTTGTGTGAATGCGTCATGGTGTTGAGGCATTGGTTGTGTTTGGGGAAATTGTAAGGGTTATTGCGTAGCAGAGTCGTAAATAAAAGTATAGGCTCAGGAGGGCGGCTAGGGCTATGATTGTTGCGGTGGCTGGAAGGTCTTGTTTGGTTAGTTCTTGTAGGATCAGCCACTTTGGTATAAATCCCGTTAATGGGGGGAGTCCACCAAGGGATAGTAGGGCTAGGGCTGTGGTTGATGCTAGGATTGGGCTTTTTGATCATGTTGCGGTTAAGGTATTAATCTTTGTGGCTGATGCTATTTTTAATGATAAAAATGCTGTGGAGGTTATGAGGATGTAAAGTCCTAGGGCGAGTAGGGTTAGTTGGGGGGTGTATTGTAGGATAATAAGTATTCACCCCATGTGTGCGATTGAGGAGTAGGCTAGGATTTTGCGTAGTTGTGTTTGGTTAAGTCCTCCTCATCCTCCGATTAGTGTTGAGAGGAGTCCTAAAGTTGTAAGAAGCGCTGGACTGGTGTTGGGGGCTATTTGAATAATGAGGGCAAAGGGGGCTAGTTTTTGTCATGTGGCTAGAATTAGTCCTGTTGTTAAGTCTAGTCCTTGGAGGACTTCTGGTATTCAGAAGTGTACTGGTGCAAGTCCTACTTTTAAGGCCAGGGCTATAATAGTTAGGGAGGAGGCAAGGGGGTGGGATATATTATTAATGTCTCACTCTCCTGTTGCTCATGCGTTTATAGTGGCTGCAAATAAAATTATTGCTGCTGCGGTGGCCTGGGTTAGAAAGTATTTGGTGGTTGCTTCTACAGCTCGCGGGTGGTGTTGTTGGGCTATGAGGGGTAGAATTGCTAGAGTATTAATTTCTAGTCCTATTCAGGCAAGTAATCAGTGGGAGCTGGCAAAAGTTAGGGTAGTTCCCAATCCTAAGCTTGATAGAAGAATTATAAGTACGGAGGGGTTCATTGACAGGGGAGGGGTTTTAACCGTCATGTTCGGGGTATGGGCCCGAAAGCTTAATTAGCTGACCTTATCATAGAAAGTGGTGTAGTGGAAGCACCTAGAGTTTTGATCTCTTGAGCATGGGTTCGACTCCCTTCTTTCTAGGAACTGGAGGGGCTTTAACCCTCATAAGCCACTCTATCAAAGTGGTCCTTGGGCATTCAGGCACGGTTCCGGTTACTATAGCTGTGGTGGGAGTCCTGCAAATGCAATTGGTAGGGCGGTATGTCATAGGACTAGGGCTAGGGTGAGTGGGAGGAAGTTTTTTCATACCAGGTGCATAAGTTGGTCGTAACGGAATCGGGGGTAGGAGGCCCGGATTCATAAAAAAGCTACGGAGAGAAGTGCAGCTTTAGTTATTAAGTTGACTGTTGTTAGTTCTGGAAGGGCGGGTACGTGTGAGGCTCCAAGAAATAGGATGGCGGAAAGGGTGTTTATCAGTAGAATGTTAGCATATTCGGCTAGGAAAAGCAGGGCGAAGGGACCACCAGCGTACTCTACGTTAAATCCTGAGACTAGTTCGGATTCTCCTTCGGTTAGGTCAAAGGGGGCACGGTTTGTTTCTGCTAAGGTTGAGATGTATCATATTGCAGCTAGGGGCCAGGCTGGAATTAGCAGTCAGATGGCTTCTTGGGTGGTGTTGAATGTTTGGAGGGTGTAGCCTCCTGAGAAGATAATAATAGATAGGAGGATTAGTCCTAGGCTTACTTCATAAGAGATTGTTTGGGCTACAGCTCGGAGGGCACCAATAAGGGCGTACTTTGAGTTTGATGCTCAGCCTGACCCCAGGATTGAATATACTGCGAGGCTTGATAGCGCAAGGATAAATAGAATTCCTAGGTTGAGGTCAATAACTGGGTGGGGTATTGGTATGGGTGCTCATAGAGTTATGGCTAGTGTAAGAGCTAATATAGGGGCTGCTAGAAATAGTATGGGTGATGCAGTTGATGGTCGGACAGGTTCTTTAATGAATAGTTTAACACCATCGGCGATGGGCTGGAGGAGTCCGTATGGTCCTACAATGTTTGGGCCTTTTCGTAGCTGTATATATCCTAATACCTTTCGTTCGAGAAGTGTCAAGAATGCTACGGCTAGCAGTACTGGGACAATGTATGCAAGGGGGTTAATAAAGTGGGTGAGTAGAGTGTTTAGCATGAACTAAGAAGAGGATTTGAACCTCTGGCTGAAAGGGCTTAGGCCTTTTGCAATTACCATGCTCTGCCATCTTAGTATAGCCTTATTTTGGCGGTGGAGTGTGTTCTCCCTTTTTTTGATTTAGTTGTCTTCATCAATTAGGGGCGGGGCGCACTTTTAGCGTTGGCCCCTCTTTTCCGGTCCTTTCGTACTAGGAAAGGAAACGTTACAGATAGAAACTGACCTGGATTACTCCGGTCTGAACTCAGATCACGTAGGACTTTAATCGTTGAACAAACGAACCCTTAATAGCGGCTGCACCATTAGGATGTCCTGATCCAACATCGAGGTCGTAAACCCTCTCGTCGATATGGACTCTGGGAGAGGATTGCGCTGTTATCCCTAGGGTAACTTGGTTCGTTGATCGGCTTTGTGGGCCGGATCATTTTTGGTCAGATTTTCTGTGACTTAGAAATGTCTTTCTTGGTTTTAAGCTTGTTAGCTCAATCCACTCGGAGGATCTTTTTTTCTCCGTGGTCGCCCCAACCGAAGGTAAAACTCCATAATTCATTAGGTTTATGCTGTTTTTAGTTGCTTGACGTGACTGGGTTTGTACCTTAAGCTCCAAAGGGTCTTCTCGTCTTGTATATTTATGCCCGCTTCTGCACGGGGAGATCAATTTCACTGACTTGAAAGGGGAGACAGTTAAGCCCTCGTTTAGCCATTCATACAGGTCTTCATTTAAAAGACAAGTGATTGCGCTACCTTTGCACGGTCAAAATACCGCGGCCGTTGAACTTGTGGTCACTGGGCAGGCTGGACCTCCTATACTTCGGGGTTTGCAGGAGGCGATGTTTTTGGTAAACAGGCGAGGCTTGTGTTTGCCGAGTTCCTTCCTTTTCTTTTAGTCTTTCCTGGGAGCACTCCAGTGTGGGGTTAACGATTAACATATAAGTGAGATTTTCTTGATTTTTTTGTTTTTCACTTTTCCCTCTTTTTTTGGGCTCGTTAATTGCCAGTGGTGGGTCCGATCTGGCTTACACTTGTGCTGGGAGGGGGCCGGGGTCCCCTTGTTACTCATTTTAGCATAGTTTCTTCCATGTTGGCATGGAGTGGCCTGGTAAAATTAGGGGAGTAGGATTTTTTATCAGAATAATAAACTTTATGTCGTTTGAGCTTTAACGCTTTCTGTTCAGATGGCTGCTTTTAGGCCCACTGAGACGACGTGTTTTAGTTTAATGTGATCCTTATCCTCCTGGCAAGATTGTATTCTTTATCAAAGGGGCTGTACCCCCTTTGACTAACTCTCGTAGTTCTCTCTTTGTGTTTGACAAGAGTGTTGCTTGTTTAACTTGAGGGGTGCGAGGCTGAACTTCTATTCATTTCTCAGGCAACCAGCTATCACCGAGTTCGGTAGGTCTGTCACCTCTACCCGGGGCTCTTCCCACTCTTTTGCCACAGAGACGGGTTGGCCCATGTAGGCTGTCCCGGGGTAGCTCACTTGGTTTCGGGGGCTCAGACTAAAGGTCTCTTTGCTTGAGCATGCTTGCTAAATCATGATGCAAAAGGTACGAGGTTATGTCTCTGCTTTTTGGTGCTTATATGGGTTGTTTCATTTCTCTTTCAGCTTTCCCTTGCGGTACTTTTTCTATGGCTTAAAAATGTCCCTTTCCGTCGCCCGTACTAAGGTGGAAAAATGGTTTGGTTTATTTTTTAGGTTTTGTAATTTCATTTATATTGTCTAGTTTTTTGGTTGTAAAGCTAGCTGTTTGGCTCAGGGCGATCCAACTTGCATGGATGTCTTCTCGGTGTAAGGGAGGTGCTTAACTGTCTCAGCCACGTCCTGGGTTTGATCCAAGTGCACCTTCCGGTACACTTACCATGTTACGACTTGCCTCCCCTTGTTGGTGCTTTGGTGTTATTTACCTTAGTAGCTGTTAAACAGGGGAGAGTGACGGGCGGTGTGTACGCGCCTCAGAGCCGGGTTCAAAAGGACACTCTATTTCCTTTTTACTACTAAATCCTCCTTCAAGCGTTAGTTTTCATAGTGCTATTCGTATTTATTCTATTATAGAAAATGTAGCCCATTTCTTCCCACTTCGTGCGCTACACCTCGACCTGACGTTTTGGGCTGTGCCCGCTTTGCTTACTATTGGGCCTTCACAGGGTAAGCTGACGACGGCGGTATATAGGCGGGGGTGACTAGAAGTGGTGAGGTTTAACGGGGGTTATCGGTTCTAGAACAGGCTCCTCTAGGGGGGTCTAAGGCACCGCCAAGTCCTTTGGGTTTTAAGCTGACGCTCGTAGTACCCTGGCGGACGTTTATTGTGATTTAACGTCTAGGTTTATGGCTGAGCATAGTGGGGTATCTAATCCCAGTTTGTTTCTCAGCTTTCGTGGGGTCAGGTGGGCTTGTGTTAAAGCTACTTTCGTATTTGGGCTTCGGGCACTCGGAAGCGTATGACGGCCAGGAGGCCCTTTGGCTTTAAAATTTTTACTATCCTTAACCACCCTTTACGCCGTGTCTATCAACTAGGGCCTCTCGTATAACCGCGGTGGCTGGCACGAGTTTTACCGGCCCTCTTAACACTAACTAAGTCAAGCTTTATGCTTATTGCTTAATATTTATCACTGCTGAGTTCCCTTGGGGGTGTGGCGTGGCAAGGCGTCTTGGGCTAATTTTTGAGCCTGATGCCCGCTCCTCGTCCCCGGGCGGGGGATTAAGGGCATCCTCACAGGGCTGCGGAGACTTGCATGTGTAAGTTGTGTTATGGCTGATAGTAAAGTCAGGACCAAGCCTTTGTGCATGCGGAGCTTTTCAGGGCTCATCTTAGCATCTTCAGTGCTATGCTTTAATGTTAAGCTACGCTAGC